CACCCTGTGAATCACGTGAAAGTAGGATACTCCAAATTCGGGAGTCAAATAGTTTCATAAAACGTTCTTGTTGGAAAAAAATGTGAGTGAAAGATCCCACTGAATCGAATTTGATCCATGAATCTAAGAAATAGTGAGAATTCTTGATTTCTCTCAATATCTCTCTCAATTCGAATATCCAGGATTTGAATTGATGTCGTTTCATTGATTCCTCCTAAAGATTTCATTTCAATTGGAATTTGGTTATTCACGATGTACGATGATCCCTGTTAAGCATCCATGGCTGAATGGTTAAAGCGCCCAACTCATAATTGGCAAATTCGTAGGTTCAATTCCTGCTGGATGCACGCCAATGGGAACATTCAATAAGTCTATTGGAATTGGCTCTGTATCAATTCTCATCATCCATACATAGCGAATTGTTATGGTATATTCATACCATAACATATGAACAGTAAGAACTAGAATTCTTATCGATACTGGAACTCATAGGGAATAAAATGGATTTATGGATGGAATCAAATATGCAGTATTTACAGAAAAAAGTATTCGGTTATTGGGGAACAATCAATATACTTCTAATGTCGAATCAGGATCAACTAGGACAGAAATAAAGCATTGGGTCGAACTCTTCTTTGGTGTCAAGGTAATAGCTATGAATAGTCATCGACTCCCGGGAAAGGGTAGAAGGATGGGACATACAATGCATTACAGACGTATGATCATTACGCTTCAACCGGGTTATTCTATTCCACCTCTTATAGAGAAAAGAACTTAAAGCAAAAGACTTAATAACACGGCAATACATTTATACAAAACTTCTACCCCGAGCACACGCAATGGAGCCGTAGACAGTCAAGTGAAATCCAATCCACGAAATAATTTGATCTATGGACAGCATCGTTGTGGTAAAGGTCGTAATGCCAGAGGGATCATTACCGCAGGGCATAGAGGGGGAGGTCATAAGCGTCTATACCGTAAAATCGACTTTCGACGGAATGAAAAAGAGATATCTGGTAGAATCGTAACCATAGAATATGACCCTAATCGAAATGCATACATTTGTCTCATACACTATGGGGATGGTGAGAAGAGATATATTTTACATCCCAGAGGGGCTATAATTGGAGATACCATTGTTTCTGGTACAGAAGTTCCTATATCAATGGGAAATGCCCTACCTTTGAGTGCGGTTTGAACTATTGATTTACGTAATTGGAAGTAACCAATTAGGTTTACGACGAAACCTAGAAATCGATCACTGATCCAATTGGAGTACCTCTACGGGATAGACCTCAACAGAAAACTGTTGAGTAACGGCAGCAAGTGATTGAGTTCAGTAGTTCCTCAGAGAAAATTATTGACTCTAGAGATATGGTAATATGGAGAAGACAAAATTGTTTGAAGCGCGCACAGAACCGGAAGCGCCCCTTGTTTCAAAGAGAGGAGGACGGGTTATTCACATTTCATTTGATGGTCAGAGGCGAATTGAAAGCTAAGCAGTGGTAATTAGAAAGACCCCCCGGGGAAAAAGAGAGATGTCTCCTACGTTACCCGTAATATGTGGAAGTATCGACGTAATTTCATAGAGTCATCCGGTCTGAATGCTACATGAAGAACATAAGCCAGATGACGGAACGGGGAGACCTAGGATGTAGAAGATCATAACATGAGTGATTCGGCAGATTTGGATTCCTATATATCCACTCATGTGGTACTTCATCATACGATTCATATAAGATCCATCTGTCTAGATATCATCATATACATCTAGAAAGCCGTATGCTTTGGAAGAAGCTTGTACAGTTTGGGAAGGGGTTTTGATTGATAAAAAAGAAGAATCTACTTCAACCGATATGCCCTTAGGCACGGCCATACATAACATAGAAATCACACTTGGAAAGGGTGGACAATTAGCTAGAGCAGCAGGCGCTGTAGCGAAACTGATTGCAAAAGAGGGTAAATCGGCCACATTAAGATTACCATCTGGGGAGGTCCGTTTGATATCCAAAAACTGCTTAGCAACAGTCGGACAAGTGGGTAATGTTGGGGTGAACCAAAAAAGTTTGGGTAGAGCCGGATCTAAGTGTTGGCTAGGTAAGCGTCCTGTAGTAAGAGGAGTAGTTATGAACCCTGTAGACCATCCCCATGGGGGCGGTGAAGGGAGAGCCCCAATTGGTAGAAAAAAACCCACAACCCCTTGGGGTTATCCTGCGCTTGGAAGAAGAAGTAGGAAAAGGAACAAATATAGTGATAGTTTGATTCTTCGTCGCCGTAAATAGGAACATTGAAAATCGAATTTTTGGAATTGGAAATAATGTGATGGGCGAACGACGGGAATTGAACCCGCGCATGGTGGATTCACAATCCACTGCCTTGATCCACTTGGCTACATCCGCCCCTTCCCTTATCTAGCTAAAGTATTTTCTCTTTTTTCCATTCATCATTATACTTCAGATTAAGATCGAGATATTGGACATAGAATGCCAATTGAAAAAATGGAAAAAAAAAAGGAGGAGTAATCAGCCGTGACACGTTCACTAAAAAAAAATCCTTTTGTAGCTAATCATTTATCGGGAAGAATTGAAAAACTCAACAGGAGGGGGGAGAAAGAAATCATAGTGACTTGGTCTCGGGCATCTACCATTATACCCACAATGATTGGCCATACAATCGCTATCCATAATGGAAAGGAACATTTACCTATTTATATCACAGATCGTATGGTCGGTCACAAATTGGGAGAATTCGCACCTACTCTCACTTTCGTGAGACACGCGAGAAACGATAATAAATCTCGTCGTTAGTCGTTCTACTAAGTATTCATGTGAAAAGCCTTATCTTAATAGTATTTAGACTTAATAGTAAGAGTCTAGGTAGATTTCTTTTTCTAGTATACTAATAATAATAAGACTTAGACTTTTCTGACTTATCTTATACTATACTTCACCTAGGCACTTATCATTCATTGGCGGGGGAAAACTTTTATGATAAAGAACGAAAATTCGGATAAAG